ACTGGTTTTATTGCGGGACAGCTCATGATGTTCATATCGATCTATTATGCGCCTCTGCATCTAGCATTGGGTAGACCTCATACAATAACTGTCCTAGTTCTACCGTATCTTTTGTTTCATTTCTTCTGGAACAATCACAAAAACTTTTTTTATTATGGATCTACTACCAGAAATTCAATGCGTAATCTCAGTATTCAATGTGTATTCCTGAATAATTTAATTTTTCAATTATTCAACCATTTCATTTTACCAAGTTCCACGTTAGTTAGATTAGTCAACATTTATATGTTTCGATGCAACAACAAGATTTTATTTTTAACAAGTAGTTTTGCTGGTTGGTTAATTGGTCACATTTTTTTCATGAAATGGGTTGGATTGGTATTATTCTGGATACGGCAAAATCATTCTATTCGATCTAATAAGTATCTTGTGTCAGAATTTAGAAATTCTATGGCTCGAATCTTTAGTATTCTCTTATTTATCACCTCTGTCTACTATTTAGGAAGAATGCCGTCACCTACAGTCACTAAGAAACTGAAAGAGAAAGAAACTTCAGAAACGGAAGAGGGGGAAGAAAGAAAGGAAGAAAGCGATGTGGAAACAACTTCCGAAACGAAGGAGACTAAACAGGAACAAGAGGGATCCAACGAAGAAAACCCTTCCCTTTGCTCGGAAGAAAAGGAGGATCTGGACAAAATAGATGAAACGGAAGAGACCCGAGTGAATGGAAAGGAAAAAACAAAGGATGAATTTAACTTTCAAGAGGCACGCTATCAAGATAGCCCAGTTCATGAAGATTATGATCTGGATACCCATCAAGAGAATTTTGAATTGGGAAGACTGAAAGAAAAGAAAAATAAAAGTTATTATTGGTTTTGGGTTGAAAAAACTTTTGTCACTTTTTTTTTCGATTATAAACGATGGAATCGTCCATTACGATATATAGAAAATGATCAATTAGAAAATGCTTTACGCAATGAAATGTCACAATTTTTTTTTTATACATGTACAAGTGATGGGAAACAAAAAATATCCTTTATGTATCCTCCTAGTTTATCGACATTTTCAGAAATGCTAGAACGAAGAATTTCTTTGTACATAAGAGAAAAAATATATGACGAAAATCTTTCTAATTCTTGGATTTATACCAATGAAAAAAAAAAGTTAAATTTGAATAATGAATTGATAAATCGAATCAAAATTATAGAAAAAAATGAGGGATCTCCTAGTCTGGATAGGCTTGAAAAAAGAACCATATTATGCGATGATGAGAATAAAAAAAAATGCTTGCCAAAAGCATATGATCCTTTTTTCAACGGACCTTGTCGAGGAACACGAAAAAAACTCTATTCACATGCAATCATGAATCATTTAATTACTTATACAAATACAGAAGATTTAGTAGAAATTTTTTGGATAAATAAGATTCATGATCTACTTCTTAATGATTCCTTAGGAATTTACCGTCAATCATTTTTAAAAAAAACGGAAAAGTCCTTCATCTCAATTGATGAATTATCTTCTGAGTGCGGACACATTTTTAATTTTGAAAAATGTCCTTTATTGACAGAAGCAAAAATAATTGATTCAGAAAGTCAAGCAAAATCTTTGCAATTTGTATTCGATGTAATTACAAAAGATCAAAAAACAAAGAAAAAGAAAGATATTGGAATTAAAATAAAAGAAGTCAGTAAAAAGGTGTCTAGATGGTCATACAAATTAACCGAGGATTTGTCGGAAGAAGAGGAAAAAGAAAATGAAAAAGAATTAGAAGAAGAATTAGAAGAAGAAGAGCATGAGATTCATTCAAGAAGAGCCAAACGTGTTGTAATTTATAACGATAATGATCAAAATACCAATTCTATTTCTAGTACTAAGAATGCTAGTAACAATGAGAAAAATGATAATAAAACGGAAGAGGAAGAGGAAGAGGTAGCTCTGATACGTTACTCCCAACAATCGTGTTTTCGTCGCAATCTAATCAAAGGATCCATGCGCGCTCAAAGACGTAAAACAGTTATTTGGGACCTCTTTCAAGTAAATGCGCATTCCCCACTTTTTTTGGACCGTATATACAAAACATCTTTTTTTTATTCTTTTCATATTAATGAAATGAAGAATCTTATTTTGAGGAATTGGATGGGTAGAGAACGAGAATCTGAATTTAAAATTTTAGATTCCCATTTTGAAAATGAAGAGACAAAAGAAGAAAAGGATAAAAAAGAACGTATAGAAATATCAGAAGCTTGGGATACCTTTGTATTTATTCAAGCAATAAGAGGTTTAATGTTAGTAATCCAATCTTTTTTTAGAAAATACATTATATTGCCTTCATTTATAATAGCTAAAAATATTTTACGTATGTTATTATTTCAATTCCCCGAGTGGTACGAGGATTTGAAGGAATGGAATAGAGAAATGCATATTAAATGCACCTATAATGGTGTTCAATTATCAGAAACAGAATTTCCCCAAGATTGGTTAACAGACGGCATTCAGATAAAGATTCTATATCCTTTCTGTCTAAAACCTTGGCGAAAAGCTAAGGTACGATCTCATCATAGAGATCGAGGAGATTCAAAATATAAAAACAAAAATTTTTGTTTTTTAACAGTCTGGGGAATGGAAGCAGAACTTCCCTTTGGTTCTCCCCGAAAACGACCTTCTTTTTTTGAACCTATTTATAAAGAACTCAAAAAAAGAAATAGAAGGGTAAAAAATAAGATTTTACAAGTTATAAACTTTTTGAAGGAAAGAATAAAATCCTTTATATTTATAAAAGTTAGAAAAGAAAAAACAAAATGGGTCACTAAAATATTTATAGTTATCAAACTCATAATGAAAAAATTGGAAAAAATAAATCCAATTTTTTTATTTGAGTTGAGGAAAGAAAAAGTATATGAAATGAAGGAAAACGAAAAAGATTTACAAAAAAATAAAAAGATTCTTCGCGAATCATCTGTTCGAATTCGACCAAAAAATTGGTTAAATTATTCACTAATAGAAAGAAGAATGAAAGATCTTTCTGATAAGACAATAAAAATCAGGAATCAAATAGAACGAAACGAAAAAGAAAAAAAAAAAGATATAGTTATAATTTATGATAATAAAAGGCCGGAATCTTTGAAAATCTTAAAAAGGAAAAATATCCGATTAATGCGTAAATCGCACTACTTTATAAAATCATTCATTGAAAAAATATACATAGATATTTTACTATGTACCATTAGCATTCCTAAGATCAATGCAAAACTTTTCTTTAAATCAAAAAAAAATATCTTTAATAAATCCATTTACAACAATAAAAGAAATAAAGAACAAGAAGGAATTGATGAAACAAATCAAAATACAATGAAGTTTAATTTTGGTTTGACTATAAAAAAGTTGTTTTCAAATACTTATAGTACTGAGAATAGGAATCCAAATTCCGATACTTATTGGAACTTATCTTCCCTATCTCAAGCATATGTATTTTACAAATTATCACAAACCCAATTACTTAATAAGGATCGCTTGAGACCTGTATTTCAATATAAAGGAAACTCTCCTTTTTTTAAGGAAAAATTAAAAGACTCTTGTATGATAATGATACACGGAATATTTGATTCCAAATCAAGACATAATAAAATTCATTCGTATGTAATGAACGAATGGAAAAACTGGTTAAAAGGTCATTATCAATACGATCCATCTCAAAAAAAATGGTCTCGATTAGTAACTAAAGAATGGCGAAATAGAATCAATCAACGCTGTATGATTCAAAACCAAAACAAGGAATCAATCCAATTGGATTTATATAAAAAATACCAATTCATTCATTCCATGAAAAAAAATAACTATGCAGCGGATTCTTTTATGAGTCAAAAAGAAAAATGGAAAAAAAATCACAGATATGATCTTTTATCATATAAATACATAAGTCCTCCTAATTCATATATTTCTGGATCAACATTAGAATTTGAAATAAACGGGGATCGAGAAATTCCATATCATTTCAATACATCGAAACCCGAATCATTTTATGTATTAGTAAGTATACCTAGTAATAATTATCTAGAAAAAGGATATATTATTGATAGGAATATAAATTTGGATAGAAAATATTTTGATTGTAGAATTCCTCATTTTTGTTTTAGAAAGAATATTGAGATCTGGACCAATGCACATATTGGCATGACGATTCATAAAAATACTAAGACTGAAATTAAAAATTTAAAAAAAATGAAAAAAAAAGATCTTTTTTCTACTACGGTTCGTCAAGACATCAAACCATGCAATCAAAAAAGAAACTTTTTTGATTGCATGGGAATGCATCAAGAGGGGTTCTCTGATACTGCATCAAATCATAATACTATATCCAATCTCGAATCTTGGTTCTTCCCAGAATTTGTGCAACTTTTTAACATATATAAGATTCAACCTTGGATCATTCCAATCAAATCACTCTTTTTTCATTTTAATAAAAATGAAAAAATAAATATAAATACAAAGAAAAATCCTCATGAATCGTCTAATAAAAAAGATCTTGAATTAGTAAATTACAAGCAGGAAGAACAAGAACAACAGGATCAAGGAAATCTTATATCGAATCTACGAAAACAAGAGAATAAAAAAGCTGTTGAAGAAGATTACGCAAGATTAGACATAGAAATTAAAAAGGGTAGAAAAAAAAAAAAATCTCAATATAAGAGAAAAAAACAAACGGAACTAGATTACTTTTTGAAAAAATATTTCCTTTTTCAATTAAGATGGGCTGATCCCTTGAATCAAAGAATAATGAACAATATTAGGGTATATTGTCTCCTACTTAGATTGATAAACCCAAAGGAAATTGCCATATCCTCGATTCAAAGAGGTGAAATAAATCTAGACGAAATGCTAATTCAAAAGGAGCTAGTTCTTACAGAATTGATAAGAAAGGGAATATTTATTATTGAACCAATTCGTCTATCTATAAGAAGGGACGGAAAATCTATTGTATATCAAACTATGGATATTTCATTGGTTGAGAAGAAGAAGCACCAAACAAATAGAAAATACGCAAAAAAAAGACATATTGAGAAAGAGGGGTTTGAAAAATCCATTCCACGATACAGCCACTTATTTTTTAGTGAAGACAAAAATCATTATGATTTCCTTATTCCTGAAAATATTCTATCTCCTAGGCATCGGAGAGAATTTCGAATTCTAATTTGTTTCAATTCACGGAATTGGAATGTTTTGGATAGAAATCCAAGATTTTGCAATGAAAAGAAAATAAAAAACTGTGGACAATTTTTGAATCAGAACAAGCATATTAACACCGATGCAAAAAATTTAATGAAATTCAAATTGTTTCTTTGGCCCAATTATCGATTAGAAGATTTAGCTTGTATGAATCGTTATTGGTTTGATACCAATAACAGCAGTCGTTTCAGTATGTCAAGAATACATATGTATTCACAATTCAGAATGAATTCAATTCAAATGCAAAATTAAAAAATTTTTATTTTGATATTTTTTTTATATTTTCTAGTGGATTTCCTACATATCGTGTGACATATTCTGTAGATGAAAGCCGAAATATATAGACTGTATAACATTAGAATTTCTAACACATGATGCTGATTTCATAGTGTATCCATTTTCACTAGGAGTAGCAGAACCTTTTTAGTTTAAGTAAAACTAAATCGTTCTATTTCGTGAATGCATATATTTATCAGACCCTTTTTATCCAATATCCAAATCCAATTTCGATTTATACTAGATGAAAATAACTGTCATAATAAATCTTATTATTTTTCCTGATCGGTAAAATTCACAGAAAATAAAAATTTTAATTTATTTTATGGTCAAAAATTCATTTATCTCAGTTATTCCACAAGAAGAAAAAGACGAAAATAGTGGGTCTGTTGAATTTCAAGTATTCCATTTCACCAGTAAGATACGGAGACTTACTTCACATTTAGAATTGCACAAAAGAGATTTTTTATCACAAAGGGGTCTGCGAATAATTCTGGGAAAACGTCAACGATTATTGACTTATTTGTCAAAGAAAAATAAAGTGCGTTATAAGAGATTAATGGATCAGTTAGATATTCGGGAACCAAAAACTCGTTAATTTAAATTAAATTTATTATTTGAGTTTATTATTATTTATTATTAGCCTTGTTATTTTTTTTTTTTTATTAATTATTTATATTATATTTAATTATTTTAATTATTTTCTAATAATTAGAATAATTGATAATAATTATTTAATATTTAATAATATAATAGTTTTATTTTAGATTTATATTATAGTTATTTTTTATATTATTTTTATATTATAGTTATAATATTAGAATATTCTTATTTTAATTTTTTTTTTGATAGAATTTACATTTTATATATGACTATATGAATATGAATAGGATTATTTAGAATTACTAGAATTATACTAAATTCAATTTCAATTAGGATAAATTAGGATATATATATATGAAAAATGAAAATATAATGAAAATATAATATATTTAATATTAAGAAAATAAACATGATTCGTATGTACAACTCATATTTCATGGTTATTCAAACGTAAATCAAAGGATCTTGGCCCTTTCTCATAAACAGATTTTAAAATCTATTGATTCTATAAATTTTAAAAAATCATTGATTCGTCTGGTATCTACAATAGAAAATATATGATTTCCATCATTTTCTAATTAAAATTTTATCAGATCGAAAATCTTTTGTGTTCAAAACTTAAATTTATAGACCCAATGTCGCATTCAGTAAAAATTTATGATACATGTATAGGGTGTACCCAATGTGTACGAGCTTGTCCCACGGATGTATTAGAAATGATACCTTGGGACGGATGTAAAGCTAAGCAAATTGCTTCCGCGCCAAGAACCGAGGATTGTGTAGGTTGTAAGAGATGTGAATCCGCTTGCCCAACGGATTTTTTGAGTGTCCGTGTTTATTTATGGCATGAAACAACTCGCAGCATGGGTCTTTCTTATTGATATGTAACAAAAAACTCCCCTTGAATCATTTGATTCCTCTTTACCGAGAAAACTCCGTACTCGAGAAAAGAAAATAAAAATATATTATTCTTCTCCCGAGCACGGAGTTTTCTGGTCAAAATTTATCTTGTCTTTATCACGAGTTATTTTACTTGGTTAACAATACTTCTGGTTTTGCCGATATTTGCGGGTTCTTCAATTGTCCTTTTCCTTCATAAAGGAAATAAGGCGTATAGGAGGGATACTATATGTATATGTATCCTGGAGCTCCCTCTAATGACCTATGTATTTTGTTCCAATTGGACGATCCATTAAACCAATTGAAGGAAGATTCTAAATGGATAAATATTTTTTTATTTTCACTGGAGACTGGGAATCGATGGACTTTCCATAGGACCCATTTTACTGACAGGATTTATCACTTGAACCAACAAACATTAGATTTCGAAAAATTAGCTAATCAATCATATCCCACAGCAGTGGAAATAATATTCCATTTTGGTTTTCTTATAGCTTATGCTGTCAAATCGCCGATGATACCCCTACATACATGATTACCAGATACCCACGGGGAAGCGCATTACAGTACATGTATGCTTCTAGCTGGAATCTTATTAAAGATGGGAACATATGGATTGATTCGGATCAATATGGAATTGTTAGCTCACGCTCATTCTAAATTCTCTCTCTGGTTGATCATAGTAGGAATAATACAAATCTTTTATGCAGCTTCAACATCTCTTGGTCAACGCAATTTTAAAAAGCATATTGCCTATTCTTACGTATCTCATATGGGTTTCATAATTATAGGAATTGGTTCTATAACTGGCATGGGACTCAATGGAGCCATTTTACAAATACTCTCTCATGGATTGATCGGTGCTGCACTTTTTTCTTAGCAGAAACGAGTTGGGATAGAATACGTTTTGTTTATCTCGACGAGATGGTGGGGAATATCTATCCCAATGGAAAAAATATTGATATTTACCATGTTTAGTAGTTTCTCGATGGCTTCTCTTGTATTACCAGGAATGAGTGGTTTTGTTGCAGAATTCTTAGTCTTTTTTGGAATAATTACTAACCAAAAATATCTTTTCATGCCAAAAATGTTAATTACTTTTGTAATAGCAATTGGAATGATATTAACTCCTATTTTTTTATTGTCTATGCTACGTCATATTTTCTATGAATACAAGCTATTCAATATACCAAACTATAAATTTTCATATTCTGGACCGCGAAAACTATTTCTTTCGATCTGTATCTTTCTACCTGTAATAGGAATTGAGATTTATCCTGATTTCGTTCTTCCGTTATCGGTTGACAAGGTACAAGTTATATTAGCTAATAATTTTTATTATTTTTATAGAAATATAGATACTAATTCTTTTTATAGCTTAGAAAATTCTAATTAATTAGAAGGAAAGTCTTATAATTCTTTGACTTTCATCTTTTCACGATTCTTCATTGTACAATGAAAAAAATGAAGAGTGAATTAGAATTGTAATGAAATACATCTAGAGTTTTTGAGAACCATTTGAATAATTCCTCCATTCAAACGGTTTTCAAAAACTCGCACAAATACTCATTGTCTATCAGACGATGTTTTTATGTGTTCTTCATGTAGTTTATTTTATTCAATTAGATATAAATGGGAATGAACCATAACTATGGAACCCGATTCCTAATAGATTGATCCCAAAATAGCATATCCAAATTAGGAGAAATCCTATAGAAGCCACAAATGCCGAATTTGTGCCTTGGTCTTGCAATTTTTTATTTGTTCTAATATGTAAATAGATTGCAAATATGGTCCAAGTAATAAATGCCCAAGTTTCCTTAGGATCCCAATTCCAATAAGAACCCCATGCTTCATTAGCCCATACTGCTCCAGAAAGAATGCCTATGGTTAAAAAGGTAAACCCTAAACTAATGACACGATAACTCCAATAATCCAAACGCTGAATTAATTGATATTTGTAAAAATTTAGAAATGAGAGAAAAGAAGTCTTTTTAAATACACTTTCTTTTTCGTTCAAATATTCTATCGTACCAACAAAGAAAAATGACTTCCTTAAGCTTATAAAATTCTTGTTAAAAAAAAAATCGATATTTTTTCGAAATGTAATCACTATAAGAGCAACTGATAATAATGATCCGCATAAAAGAACTGCATAGCTCAATAGCATCATACTGACATGCATCATTAACCAGTGAGACTGTAGAGCAGGTACTAATATTGCGGATTGATGCATTTCAATTGAAAGACCTGACGTGGCAAAACCTTGGGTAAAAATGGCACTTGGTGCAGTTATTGTGCTTAAATAATTTTTATGATTCCCAAGATATGGAATCATATGAATAATAGAGAAATTCCACGAAAGGAAGATTAATGATTCATATAAATTACTTAAGGGAAAATGTCCTGAAGAAATCCAACGAATAACTAAAAACCCTGTTATAGAGAAAAAAGTAGCTATCATCCCCTTTTCTGACGAATTACGCAATCCTTCTATTTCATAGACTAATAAGTTCATCAAATGAATCATAATCACAATTGAGATGATCGAAAAGGAAATATGAGTTAATATATGTTCTAAGGTCACAAATATCATAAACATAAAAAAGGGTCCTTATTAAATAATAAATAATTGAAATTGGAGATTAAAATAAATATTAAAAAAAAATAAAAAATACAATATACATTAATAATACATTAGTAAATGTCAATTATTTGTCTTCCAAGTCAAAAATATAAAATTTGAAGTTCTTTGAGACATATCAATTAAGATTTTTAAAAACGTTTTTTTGTCCCAATAAAAAACTTTTTGACTGTCCGGTAGAAACAGATTTAGCTAAAGAAAAAGCTTTTACTGCCGCTAAAAAGCCTTTTTTTTTCCAAGGATTTCTACGAATATGCTTTTTTGACATAGAAGTACGTTTTTTTGGAACTGCCATTCAAAGATAGGTGACTCATTTTTATCGTTGTATGTGAAAGACATATATTGTTCAAAATGGATTACTCTTTATTAGTCATTACCTATAGCGATTCCATCAATATCAATAATATAAGAGCATAACTTTGAAAAATAAATAAATAAAAAACGAATTAAAATTAAATATCAATATTCTTTAATATTTAATAAAAAATAAATATAAAATATAAAGAGATACATAATTGAACTATAATAAATTAATAGATCCTAAATCTATAAATCTATAAAACATAAATCTAAATGTAAATATATAAAATATCTATAAATTTTATAATCTTACTTTATAATCTTACATAAATACAATCTAATGTTAAGGGAAAATATAATTATTAAAAATAATTATAATTATATTAAATAATAATATATAATTTTATATATAAATAATAATATATAATTTTATATATAATATATATAATTTTATGCCGCCACTCGGACTCGAACCGAGATGCTCTAGCACTGCTTCCTAAGAGCAGCGTGTCTACCAATTTCACCATGGCGGCTTACCTGAAAGAATAATAATAAATTCATGTTGAATTGTCTATATTCAATAGAGTTTAGGAAACAATGAAGCAAAATGCATTTCCATTCATATGGAAATGTTCAAGTTCAATATCAAGAATATTCAGTTAGTATTTTCGTAAGTTCAGTTTTCATAATAAACTTTTCCATTTATGTATTATAAACTATAACTATAATAGAAACCTAGCTTTTTTTATTTTATTATTGTTTTATAATTATATATAATTATAAATTAATATTTATTATTATATTATATATCTATATTATATATATATATATATTATAATAAGAATATTATTACATATATTATTATATATCATAATCATATTATATATTTAATTATTATATATTATACATTTTATTTAATTTTATTTAATATTTAATATTTAATTATATTAATTATATATTTCATTTAATTAATTATAACTTTATATTATTGATATTGAAATTGAATTCGTGAGAAGGTTTTTTCTTTCCTATTAATTGTACTTTTAAAAATATAAAAGCATAATTAGGATAAGACAACTAAAAATTTTAATATTTAATTATACTAAGATACTAAGATGTTAGGTGTCTAAATTATTAAATTATTAAATTATTATAAAGAAAAAATATCGATTTTTTTTTTAACAAGAATTTTATAAGCTTAAGGAAGTCATTTTTCTTTGTTGGTACGATAGAATATTTGAACGAAAAAGAAAGTGTATTTAAAAAGACTTCTTTTCTCTCATTTCTAAATTTTTACAAATATCAATTAATTCAGCGTTTGGATTATTGGAGTTATCGTGTCATTAGTTTAGGGTTTACCTTTTTAACCATAGGCATTCTTTCTGGAGCAGTATGGGCTAATGAAGCATGGGGTTCTTATTGGAATTGGGATCCTAAGGAAACTTGGGCATTTATTACTTGGACCATATTTGCAATCTATTTACATATTAGAACAAATAAAAAATTGCAAGACCAAGGCACAAATTCGGCATTTGTGGCTTCTATAGGATTTCTCCTAATTTGGATATGCTATTTTGGGATCAATCTATTAGGAATCGGGTTCCATAGTTATGGTTCATTCCCATTTATATCTAATTGAATAAAATAAACTACATGAAGAACACATAAAAACATCGTCTGATAGACAATGAGTATTTGTGCGAGTTTTTGAAAACCGTTTGAATGGAGGAATTATTCAAATGGTTCTCAAAAACTCTAGATGTATTTCATTACAATTCTAATTCACTCTTCATTTTTTTCATTGTACAATGAAGAATCGTGAAAAGATGAAAGTCAAAGAATTATAAGACTTTCCTTCTAATTAATTAGAATTTTCTAAGCTATAAAAAGAATTAGTATCTATATTTCTATAAAAATAATAAAAATTATTAGCTAATATAACTTGTACCTTGTCAACCGATAACGGAAGAACGAAATCAGGATAAATCTCAATTCCTATTACAGGTAGAAAGATACAGATCGAAAGAAATAGTTTTCGCGGTCCAGAATATGAAAATTTATAGTTTGGTATATTGAATAGCTTGTATTCATAGAAAATATGACGTAGCATAGACAATAAAAAAATAGGAGTTAATATCATTCCAATTGCTATTACAAAAGTAATTAACATTTTTGGCATGAAAAGATATTTTTGGTTAGTAATTATTCCAAAAAAGACTAAGAATTCTGCAACAAAACCACTCATTCCTGGTAATACAAGAGAAGCCATCGAGAAACTACTAAACATGGTAAATATCAATATTTTTTCCATTGGGATAGATATTCCCCACCATCTCGTCGAGATAAACAAAACGTATTCTATCCCAACTCGTTTCTGCTAAGAAAAAAGTGCAGCACCGATCAATCCATGAGAGAGTATTTGTAAAATGGCTCCATTGAGTCCCATGCCAGTTATAGAACCAATTCCTATAATTATGAAACCCATATGAGATACGTAAGAATAGGCAATATGCTTTTTAAAATTGCGTTGACCAAGAGATGTTGAAGCTGCATAAAAGATTTGTATTATTCCTACTATGATCAACCAGAGAGAGAATTTAGAATGAGCGTGAGCTAACAATTCCATATTGATCCGAATCAATCCATATGTTCCCATCTTTAATAAGATTCCAGCTAGAAGCATACATGTACTGTAATGCGCTTCCCCGTGGGTATCTGGTAATCATGTATGTAGGGGTATCATCGGCGATTTGACAGCATAAGCTATAAGAAAACCAAAATGGAATATTATTTCCACTGCTGTGGGATATGATTGATTAGCTAATTTTTCGAAATCTAATGTTTGTTGGTTCAAGTGATAAATCCTGTCAGTAAAATGGGTCCTATGGAAAGTCCATCGATTCCCAGTCTCCAGTGAAAATAAAAAAATATTTATCCATTTAGAATCTTCCTTCAATTGGTTTAATGGATCGTCCAATTGGAACAAAATACATAGGTCATTAGAGGGAGCTCCAGGATACATATACATATAGTATCCCTCCTATACGCCTTATTTCCTTTATGAAGGAAAAGGACAATTGAAGAACCCGCAAATATCGGCAAAACCAGAAGTATTGTTAACCAAGTAAAATAACTCGTGATAAAGACAAGATAAATTTTGACCAGAAAACTCCGTGCTCGGGAGAAGAATAATATATTTTTATTTTCTTTTCTCGAGTACGGAGTTTTCTCGGTAAAGAGGAATCAAATGATTCAAGGGGAGTTTTTTGTTACATATCAATAAGAAAGACCCATGCTGCGAGTTGTTTCATGCCATAAATAAACACGGACACTCAAAAAATCCGTTGGGCAAGCGGATTCACATCTCTTACAACCTACACAATCCTCGGTTCTTGGCGCGGAAGCAATTTGCTTAGCTTTACATCCGTCCCAAGGTATCATTTCTAATACATCCGTGGGACAAGCTCGTACACATTGGGTACACCCTATACATGTATCATAAATTTTTACTGAATGCGACATTGGGTCTATAAATTTAAGTTTTGAACACAAAAGATTTTCGATCTGATAAAATTTTAATTAGAAAATGATGGAAATCATATATTTTCTATTGTAGATACCAGACGAATCAATGATTTTTTAAAATTTATAGAATCAATAGATTTTAAAATCTGTTTATGAGAAAGGGCCAAGATCCTTTGATTTACGTTTGAATAACCATGAAATATGAGTTGTACATACGAATCATGTTTATTTTCTTAATATTAAATATATTATATTTTCATTATATTTTCATTTTTCATATATATATATCCTAATTTATCCTAATTGAAATTGAATTTAGTATAATTCTAGTAATTCTAAATAATCCTATTCATATTCATATAGTCATATATAAAATGTAAATTCTATCAAAAAAAAAATTAAAATAAGAATATTCTAATATTATAACTATAATATAAAAATAATATAAAAAATAACTATAATATAAATCTAAAATAAAACTATTATATTATTAAATATTAAATAATTATTATCAATTATTCTAATTATTAGAAAATAATTAAAATAATTAAATATAATATAAATAATTAATAAAAAAAAAAAAATAACAAGGCTAATAATAAATAATAATAAACTCAAATAATAAATTTAATTTAAATTAACGAGTTTTTGGTTCCCGAATATCTAACTGATCCATTAATCTCTTATAACGCACTTTATTTTTCTTTGACAAATAAGTCAATAATCGTTGACGTTTTCCCAGAATTATTCGCAGACCCCTTTGTGATAAAAAATCTCTTTTGTGCAATTCTAAATGTGAAGTAAGTCTCCGTATCTTACTGGTGAAATGGAATACTTGAAATTCAACAGACCCACTATTTTCGTCTTTTTCTTCTTGTGGAATAACTGAGATAAATGAATTTTTGACCATAAAATAAATTAAAATTTTTATTTTCTGTGAATTTTACCGATCAGGAAAAATAATAAGATTTATTATGACAGTTATTTTCATCTAGTATAAATCGAAATTGGATTTGGATATTGGATAAAAAGGGTCTGATAAATATATGCATTCACGAAATAGAACGATTTAGTTTTACTTAAACTAAAAAGGTTCTGCTACTCCTAGTGAAAATGGATACACTATGAAATCAGCATCATGTGTTAGAAATTCTAATGTTATACAGTCTATATATTTCGGCTTTCATCTACAGAATATGTCACACGATATGTAGGAAATCCACTAGAAAATATAAAAAAAATATCAAAATAAAAATTTTTTAATTTTGCATTTGAATTGAATTCATTCTGAATTGTGAATACATATGTATTCTTGACATACTGAAACGACTGCTGTTATTGGTATCAAACCAATAACGATTCATACAAGCTAAATCTTCTAATCGATAATTGGGCCAAAGAAACAATTTGAATTTCATTAAATTTTTTGCATCGGTGTTAATATGCTTGTTCTGATTCAAAAATTGTCCACAGTTTTTTATTTTCTTTTCATTGCAAAATCTTGGATTTCTATCCAAAACATTCCAATTCCGTGAATTGAAACAAATTAGAATTCGAAATTCTCTCCGATGCCTAGGAGATAGAATATTTTCAGGAATAAGGAAATCATAATGATTTTTGTCTTCACTAAAAAATAAGTGGCTGTATCGTGGAATGGATTTTTCAAACCCCTCTTTCTCAATATGTCTTTTTTTTGCGTATTTTCTATTTGTTTGGTGCTTCTTCTTCTCAACCAATGAAATATCCATAGTTTGATATACAATAGATTTTCCGTCCCTTCTTATAGATAGACGAATTGGTTCAATAATAAATATTCCCTTTCTTATCAATTCTGTAAGAACTAGCTCCTTTTGAATTAGCATTTCGTCTAGATTTATTTCACCTCTTTGAATCGAGGATATGGCAATTTCCTTTGGGTTTATCAATCTAAGTAGGAGACAATATACCCTAATATTGTTCATTATTCTTTGATTCAAGGGATCAGCCCATCTTAATTGAAAAAGGAAATATTTTTTCAAAAAGTAATCTAGTTCCGTTTGTTTTTTTCTCTTATATTGAGATTTTTTTTTTTTTCTACCCTTTTTAATTTCTATGTCTAATCTTGCGTAATCTTCTTCAACAGCTTTTTTATTCTCTTGTTTTCGTAGATTCGATATAAGATTTCCTTGATCCTGTTGTTCTTGTTCTTCCTGCTTGTAATTTACTAATTCAAGATCTTTTTTATTAGACGATTCATGAGGATTTTTCTTTGTATTTATATTTATTTTTTCATTTTTATTAAAATGAAAAAAGAGTGATTTGATTGGAATGATCCAAGGTTGAATCTTATATATGTTAAAAAGTTGCACAAATTCTGGGAAGAACCAAGATTCGAGATTGGATATAGTATTATGATTTGATGCAGTATCAGAGAACCCCTCTTGATGCATTCCCATGCAATCAAAAAAGTTTCTTTTTTGATTGCATGGTTTGATGTCTTGACGAACCGTAGTAGAAAAAAGATCTTTTTTTTTCATTTTTTTTAAATTTTTAATTTCAGTCTTAGTATTTTTATGAATCGTCATGCCAATATGTGCATTGGTCCAGATCTCAATATTCTTTCTAAAACAAAAATGAGGAATTCTACAATCAAAATATTTTCTATCCAAATTTATATTCCTATCAATAATATATCCTTTTTCTAGATAATTATTACTAGGTATACTTACTAATACATAAAATGATTCGGGTTTCGATGTATTGAAATGATATGGAATTTCTCGATCCCCGTTTATTTCAAATTCTAATGTTGATCCAGAAATATATGAATTAGGAGGACTTATGTATTTATATGATAAAAGATCATATCTGTGATTTTTTTTCCATTTTTCTTTTTGACTCATAAAAGAATCCGCTGCATAGTTATTTTTTTTCATGGAATGAATGAATTGGTATTTTTTATATAAATCCAATTGGATTGATTCCTTGTTTTGGTTTTGAATCATACAGCGTTGATTGATTCTATTTCGCCATTCTTTAGTTACTAATCGAGACCATTTTTTTTGAGATGGATCGTATTGATAATGACCTTTTAACCAGTTTTTCCATTCGTTCATTACATACGAATGAATTTTATTATGTCTTGATTTGGAATCAAATATTCCGTGTATCATTATCATACAAGAGTCTTTTAATTTTTCCTTAAAAAAAGGAGAGTTTCCTTTATATTGAAATACAGGTCTCAAGCGATCCTTATTAAGTAATTGGGTTTGTGATAATTTGTAAAATACATATGCTTGAGATAGGGAAGATAAGTTCCAATAAGTATCGGAATTTGGATTCCTATTCTCAGTACTATAAGTATTTGAAAACAACTTTTTTATAGTCAAACCAAAATTAAACTTCATTGTATTTTGATTTGTTTCATCAATTCCTTCTTGTTCTTTATTTCTTTTATTGTTGTAAATGGATTTATTAAAGATATTTTTTTTTGATTTAAAGAAAAGTTTTGCATTGATCTTAGGAATGCTAATGGTACATAGTAAAATATCTATGTATATTTTTTCAATGAATGATTTTATAAAGTAGTGCGATTTACGCATTAATCGGATATTTTTCCTTTTTAAGATTTTCAAAGATTCCGGCCTTTTATTATCATAAATTATAACTATATCTTTTTTTTTTTCTTTTTCGTTTCGTTCTATTTGATTCCTGATTTTTATTGTCTTATCAGAAAGATCTTTCATTCTTCTTTCTATTAGTGAATAATTTAACCAATTTTTTGGTCGAATTCGAACAGATGATTCGCGAAGAATCTTTTTATTTTTTTGTAAATCTTTTTCGTTTTCCTTCATTTCATATACTTTTTCTTTCCTCAACTCAAATAAAAAAATTGGATTTATTTTTTCCAATTTTTTCATTATGAGTTTGATAACTATAAATATTTTAGTGACCCATTTTGTTTTTTCTTTTCTAACTTTTATAAATATAAAGGATTTTATTCTTTCCTTCAAAAAGTTTATAACTTGTAAAATCTTATTTTTTACCCTTCTATTTCTTTTTTTGAGTTCTTTATAAATAGGTTCAAAAAAAGAAGGTCGTTTTCGGGGAGAACCAAAGGGAAGTTCTGCTTCCATTCCCCAGACTGTTAAAAAACAAAAATTTTTGTTTTTATATTTTGAATCTCCTCGATCTCTATGATGAGATCGTACCTTAGCTTTTCGCCAAGGTTTTAGACAGAAAGGATATAGAATCTTTATCTGAATGCCGTCTGTTAACCAATCTTGGGGAAATTCTGTTTCTGATAATTGAACACCATTATAGGTGCATTTAATATGCATTTCTCTATTCCATTCCTTCAAATCCTCGTACCACTCGGGGAATTGAAATAATAACATACGTAAAATATTTTTAGCTATTATAAATGAAGGCAATATAATGTATTTTCTAAAAAAAGATTGGATTACTAACATTAAACCTCTTATTGCTTGAATAAATACAAAGGTATCCCAAGCTTCTGATATTTCTATACGTTCTTTTTTATCCTTTTCTTCTTTTGTCTCTTCATTTTCAAAATGGGAATCTAAAATTTTAAATTCAGATTCTCGTTCTCTACCCATCCAATTCCTCAAAATAAGATTCTTCATTTCATTAATATGAAAAGAATAAAAAAAAGATGTTTTGTATATACGGTCCAAAAAAAGTGGGGAATGCGCATTTACTTGAAAGAGGTCCCAAATAACTGTTTTACGTCTTTGAGCGCGCATGGATCCTTTGATTAGATTGCGACGAAAACACGATTGTTGGGAGTAACGTATCAGAGCTACCTCTTCCTCTTCCTCTTCCGTTTTATTATCATTTTTCTCATTGTTACTAGCATTCTTAGTACTAGAAATAGAATTGGTATTTTGATCATTATCGTTATAAATTACAACACGTTTGGCTCTTCTTGAATGAATCTCATGCTCTTCTTCTTCTAATTCTTCTTCTAATTCTTTTTCATTTTCTTTTTCCTCTTCTTCCGACAAATCCTCGGTTAATTTGTATGACCATCTAGACACCTTTTTACTGACTTCTTTTATTTTAATTCCAATATCTTTCTTTTTCTTTGTTTTTTGATCTTTTGTAATTACATCGAATACAAATTGCAAAGATTTTGCTTGACTTTCTGAATCAATTATTTTTGCTTCTGTCAATAAAGGACATTTTTCAAAATTAAAAATGTGTCCGCACTCAGAAGATAATTCATCAATTGAGATGAAGGACTTTTCCGTTTTTTTTAAAAATGATTGACGGTAAATTCCTAAGGAATCATTAAGAAGTAGATCATGAATCTTATTTATCCAAAAAATTTCTACTAAATCTTCTGTATTTGTATAAGTAATTAAATGATTCATGATTGCATGTGAATAGAGTTTTTTTCGTGTTCCTCGACAAGGTCCGTTGAAAAAAGGATCATATGCTTTTGGCAAGCATTTTTTTTTATTCTCATCATCGCATAATATGGTTCTTTTTTCAAGCCTATCCAGACTAGGAGATCCCTCATTTTTTTCTATAATTTTGATTCGATTTATCAATTCATTATTCAAATTTAACTTTTTTTTTTCATTGGTATAAATCCAAGAATTAGAAAGATTTTCGTCATATATTTTTTCTCTTATGTACAAAGAAATTCTTCGTTCTAGCATTTCTGAAAATGTCGATAAACTAGGAGGATACATAAAGGATATTTTTTGTTTCCCATCACTTGTACATGTATAAAAAAAAAATTGTGACATTTCATTGCGTAAAGCATTTTCTAATTGATCATTTTCTATATATCGTAATGGACGATTCCATCGTTTATAATCGAAAAAAAAAGTGACAAAAGTTTTTTCAACCCAAAACCAATAATAACTTTTATTTTTCTTTTCTTTCAGTCTTCCCAATTCAAAATTCTCTTGATGGGTATCCAGATCATAATCTTCATGAACTGGGCTATCTTGATAGCGTGCCTCTTGAAAGTTAAATTCATCCTTTGTTTTTTCCTTTCCATTCACTCGGGTCTCTTCCGTTTCATCTATTTTGTCCAGATCCTCCTTTTCTTCCGAGCAAAGGGAAGGGTTTTCTTCGTTGGATCCCTCTTGTTCCTGTTTAGTCTCCTTCGTTTCGGAAGTTGTTTCCACATCGCTTTCTTCCTTTCTTTCTTCCCCCTCTTCCGTTTCTGAAGTTTCTTTCTCTTTCAGTTTCTTAGTGACTGTAGGTGACGGCATTCTTCCTAAATAGTAGACAGAGGTGATAAATAAGAGAATACTAAAGATTCGAGCCATAGAATTTCTAAATTCTGACACAAGATACTTATTAGATCGAATAGAATGATTTTGCCGTATCCAGAATAATACCAATCCAACCCATTTCATGAAAAAAATGTGACCAATTAACCAACCAGCAAAACTACTTGTTAAAAATAAAATCTTGTTGTTGCATCGAAACATATAAATGTTGACTAATCTAACTAACGTGGAACTTGGTAAAATGAAATGGTTGAATAATTGAAAAATTAAATTAT